GAGTATTCACAGGGGGTACTGCAGAACATGTGCGAGCCCCTTCTAATGGAAAAATAAAATTCAATGAGGATTTGGTTCATCCGACACGTACACGTCATGGACATCCTGCTTTTCTATGTTCTAGAGACTTGTATGTAACTATTGAGAGTGAAGATATTATACACAATGTGTGTATTCCGCCCAAAAGTTTTCTTTTAGTTCAAAACGATCAATATGTAGAATCAGAACAAGTGATTGCTGAGATTCGCGCGAGAACATCCACTTTGAATTTGAAAGAGAAGGTTCGAAAACATATTTATTCTGACTCAGAGGGTGAAATGCACTGGAATACCGATGTGTACCATGCACCTGAATTTACATATGGTAATATTCATCTCTTACCAAAAACAAGTCATTTATGGATATTATTAGGGGAGCCCTGGAGATCCAGTCTAGGCCCCTGTTCGATCCACAAGGATCAAGATCAAATGAACGCTTATTCTCTTTCTGTCAAGCGAAGATATATTTCTAAACCCTCAGTAACTAATAATCAAGCGAGACACAAATTTTTTAGTTCGTATTTTTCTGGTAAAAATAAAAAAGGAGATAGGATTCCTGATTATTCAGAACTTAATCGAATGACATGTACTGGTCGTTGTAATCGCGGATATCCGGACATTCTCGACGGGAATTCTGATTTATTGGCAAAGAGGCGAAGAAATAGATTCATCATCCCACTCGAATCGATTCAAGAAGGCGAAAACCAACTAATACCTTCTTCAGGTATCTCAATGGAAATCCCCAGAAATGGTATTCTTCGTAGAAATAGTATTCTTGCTTATTTCGACGATCCTCGATATATAAGAAAGAGCTCTGGACTTACTAAATATGAGACTAGAGAACTGAATTCAATCGTCAACGAAGAGGATTTGATTGAGTATCGAGGAGTCAAGGTATTTTGGCCAAAATACCAAAAGGAAGTAAATCCATTTTTTTTTATTCCCGTGGAAGTCCACATTTTGGGCGAATCTTCTTCCATAATGGTACGGCACAATAGTATTATTGGGGTAGATACACAAATCACTTTAAATAGAAGAAGTCGGGTAGGCGGATTGGTCCGAGTGAAGAAAAAAGCAGAAAAAATGAAACTGATAATCTTTTCTGGAGATATCCATTTTCCTGGAAAGACAAATAAGGCATTCCGATTGATACCACCAGCAGGGGGAAAACCAAATTCCAAAGAATACAAAAAATTGAAAAATTGGCTCTATATCCAACGAATGAAACTTTCCCGGTATGAAAAAAAGTATTTTGTTTTGGTTCAACCTGTAGTCCCATATAAAAAAACGGATGGTATAAATTTAGGAAGACTTTTCCCGCCGGATCTCTTGCAGGAAAGTGATAATCTACAACTTCGAGTTGTCAATTATATCCTTTATTACGACCCAATTCTTGAAATTTGGGACACAAGTATTCAATTAGTTCGGACTTCTTTAGTGTTGAATTGGGACCAAGACAAAAAGATCGAAACGGCCTGTGCTTCCTTTGTTGAAATAAGGACAAATGGTTTGCTTAGATATTTTCTAAGAATCGACTTAGCGAAGTCACCTATTTCTTATACCGGAAAAAGGAACGATCTGTCGGGTTCAGGATTGATCTCTGAGAATGGATCGCATCGCGCTAATGTCAATCCGTTTTCTTCCAGTTATTCGTATTGCAAGGCAGGGATTCAAGAATCCCTTAATCAAAATCAAGGAACTATCCATACGTTGTTGAATCGAAATAAGCAATCTCAATCTTTGATAATTTTGTCATCATCCAATTGTTCTCGAATAGGACCATTCAACGATGTAAAATCTCCCAATGTGATAAAACAATCAATCAAAAAGGACCCCCTAATTCCAATTAGGAATTCGTTGGGCCCGTTAGGAACAGACTTTCCAATTTATAATTTTGATTTATTTTCCCATTTAATAACCCATAATCAGATCTTGGTAAATAACTATTTGCAACTTGACAATTTAAAACAGATTTTTCAAATACTTAAATATTATTTACTGGATGAAAATGGTCAAATTTATAATCCCTATTCATGCAGTAACATCCTTTTGAATCCATTCCATTTGAATTGGTATTTTCTCCATTACAATTATTGTGAAGAGACACCTACAATCGTTAGTCTTGGGCAGTTTCTTTGTGAAAATGTATGTATAGCCAAAAAAGGACCGCATTTAAAATCGGGTCAAGTTCTAATTGTTCAAGTTGACTCTGTGGTAATACGATCGGCTAAGCCTTATTTGGCTACTCCAGGAGCAACTGTTCATGGACATTATGGGGAAATCCTTTACGAAGGAGATACATTAGTTACATTTATATATGAAAAATCAAGATCTGGTGATATAACGCAAGGTCTTCCAAAAGTGGAACAGGTGTTAGAAGTGCGTTCGATTGATTCAATATCGATGAATCTCGAAAAGAGGATTGAGGGTTGGAACAAATGTATAACAAGAATTCTTGGAAT